AATATTTGCCAAAAATGTATGATCCCCTCTTGAAGGGGGCCTATCGCGGAAGAATCAAAGAAATGTTTTTACCCTCTAAAAATTCGACAGAAAATTTAATAAAGACAGTTGGTATAAATCGGATTCATAGTATTCTTACTGATTACCAAGAATTTGAACAGAAAGGGGGTCTGTTTGATAAAAAAAAATTATCAACAGAAATTTACAAATTTTTACCTTTAGCTGGTGAATTTGCTATAGAACAAAAATCAAACTTAACTTTGAAAAGTCTTTCTTTATTTTCAGATCAAGAACAAAACAAAATAGATTTTGAAAAAGAAAAAAAAAAATTAAAAATGTTATTTAATGTTACTCAAAGACACTCAAATGGTCAAAAAGAATCAGATGGACTAAAAAAAATCAGCAAAAGCCAATAAAAAAATTAAAAAAAGAGATACATATGATAAATAAAAGAAAAGATAAGAAGAAATGCGTCCGCCACCCAAATATTTGATAGCTTCTCCTACAAAAAAAGGAATAACACCAAACCCATTGGTAATTCCATCAATAACCCGTCGATCAAAAAAATGAATAAGTTCAGCGGATTTTCTTATTCCTCCAATTAAAAACATTGTATAAAAAGAATCTATATAAGCACGATTATATGACCAATTATATAGGGCATTTATAATTTTGTCCCAAAAGAGTCTCTTAGAACCACCCTTTATCTTATTAAGAATTAAATTTATTAAATCAAAATTTAATAAAGAAGAATAGGAAGACTTATATAACAAGGACGCTATAAATATTCCTAAAAAGGCTATACTAACCGAAACGGACGAATCTTTCACAAATTCGTACCAATCTGTCGAATTATTCAATTTCTGAGGCCACAGATTTATCGACGGCATTAACCATTTAGATAATATATCTAAATCCATCCTTTCTTGACTAAAAGGAATTCCTATAGCCCCAACGAATAAAGTAAATAGACACAAGACAAGTAGAGGGAATAACATAGTATTATCAGATTCAGAAGGATAGGAATAAAATTGTTTATTCTGAAAGTGAACAATAGTAATAAAGGGGCGTATAACATTTGTAGCACGATCATCAATTGGATATATCTTTTTTGAAAAAAAATAGGAACGTTGCTTATTAGTTATTGTTAACAAATTTACACTTTTATTTTTGTTAATTCTTTTAGAAACTTCCTTACCCCATAGAGATATTGAATAGAAGGGAATTCGTTGTTTACCAATGTAATTTTGAATCTGAACACCTAAATGCCCTTCAAAAGTAAGTAAATAGATACGAAACATATAAAATGCGGTTAATCCCGCGGTAAGCCAAGCTATTATTGCGAAACTGGTTGAATATAACCAACTATCAGCAAGAATTTCATCTTTGGACCAAAAACAAGCTAATGGTGGAATACCACAAATAGAAAGAGTACCTATTAAAAAAGTGCTTTTGGTAATTGGTACATGTTTTGTTAAACCTCCCATAAGGGCCATATTTTGACTTTTCTGGGGAGAATATCCAACAACCGTTTCCATTGAGTGAATAATGGATCCCGATCCTAAAAATAATAAGGCTTTGGAATAGGCATGAGTAATCAAATGAAATAAAGCACTTCGATAAGACCCCATACCTAGAGCTAGCATCATATAACCCAATTGAGACATTGTGGAATAAGCTAAACCTCTCTTAATGTCTTTTTGAGCAATAGCTAAAGTAGCTCCTAATAATACAGTTATTATTCCTACTAACGAAATAAAATTCATTATGTAAGGTATAACTATGAAAAGAGGAAGAAGGCGGGCTACAAGAAAAATTCCTGCTGCTACCATAGTAGCGGCGTGTATAAGAGCGGAAATAGGAGTGGGTCCCTCCATGGCATCAGGTAACCATACATGAAGGGGAAATTGTGCCGATTTAGCAACAGCACCGGCAAATAATAGACCAGCACACAAAGTAACAAATAAAAAATTTACTTCATTATCCGCAATCAAATTATTGCATATTTCGAATAAATCCCGAAATTCGAAACTACCCGTTATCCAAAAAAAACCCAAAATTCCTAATAATAAACCAAAATCCCCTATACGATTAGTTACAAAAGCTTTTTGGCAAGCATTTGCTGCAAGAGGTCGTGTAAACCAAAATCCTATTAATAGATAGGAACACACTCCAACCAATTCCCAAAAAATATAAATTTGTATCAAATTAGAACTAGTAACTAATCCCAACATAGACGTACTGAAAAAACTCATATAAGCAAAAAATCTCAAATACCCTTGATCATGAGCCATATAATTATCACTATAAACAAGAACCATAATTCCAACAGTAGTAATTAATATTGACATAATAGAAGTAAGTGGGTCGATCAAATAGCCGAATTCTAAAGAAAAATCATTAATAATGACCCAAGACCAGACATATTGATAAATAGAATTTTTATTTATTTCTTGAATAGATAGATTGATTGCAAAAAGCATGACTATACTTAACAATAAAACACTCTGAAAGGACCACATACGACGAAGGTTTTTGGTTGTCGTTGGAAAAAGAAGAAGTCCTACCCCTATTAGTAGAGGAATTGAAAGCGGAATCAAAGGGATGATCCACCCGTATTCGTATATATGTTGCATAAAACGTTTTAAAAATTTTTTAATTAATAGTTTGTGATTCACTAGATCTTGCCTCTTTGAAAGAGCTCAAAAAAAGTCAAGATATGGACTAAGTTACAAGTTAAACCAACTTAATTATAATTTTAATATAATTCAATTTTCTATGCCCTAAGTTTTTGCTAAATCCTTCAAATATTCAAACCACGAGGTTACGTTTGGTCAAACGATACGAAAGCTAGAAATTCCTAATCTTGAAAACTCAAAAGCCTCTTTTTACTACTTTGATCGTTTAATAGCAAATTAAAGGATTTTTATCTTAAACCTTGTTGTAGAATATTTTTTTGCACCTAAATAAAAGCGAAAGTGATGAAAATTCAACACGGACGGTTTTGGATTCTTTTTTAGAGATTTTTTAGATTTTTAGAGAGGTTAAACTTAACTAATTCAATTTATATAACACATCAGATTTTATAGATATAAATATATATAGACTTGAATAATAAATAATACTAATTTAAAGGTACCGATTGAGACAAACTATTTTGCAGATATAAAAAAAAATATTTGATAGAATAAAAATAAAAAGTCTCAAAAAAAAAAAAACATCTCTTTTTCTTTTTTAGTATTTACTAATAGTAAAAATTTTTTATTATTTTATTGATTCAATTTGCACATATCTTCCGTAACTCGACTTAACTAATTTATTTTGAGCAAAAGAAAAGATGTCTTTCACATCCAGCTATAACAATAAGAAATCTTTTTTTAAATATTAAATGGCAGTTCCAAAAAAGCGTACTTCGACATCAAAAAAGCGTATTCGTAAAAATATTTGGAAAAAGGGGGGGTATTGGACAGCGTTAAAAGCTTTTTCGTTAGGGAAATCCCTTTTTACCGGCAATTCAAAAAGTTTTTTTGTACAGCAAACAACTAAGTAATAAGGGTTGGAAAAATAGCAATCCATTCAAAAAATAAAAAAAAAAAGGACCTCCAACCTTATTTTTTTTTTATACAAAATAAAAATTATATAAAATTATAAAAATCCATTATGCATTATCTAATGAATTGGGCTAATCAATCTGAAATGTAACTCAACTCATTCTTTCTATTTTTAAAAATAATAATTTTTGGATTATTCAATAAAAAAAACAGGAATACTTGTAAATACAAAATAAAAGATTTACCTTATCTTTGTTTCAGTTTGAAGATGGGGAGGCTTTTTTCCCCATCTTCATGTTATAATATAGAATAATCAAAATTTGGATCTATTTTTTCTATCTGTTTTCTAGTTTAGTTATGTTCATTAATTTAATATTTCATCAAATTAGATTTTTTGAATTCTATCGCTTGATGGAGGTAAACCTTTCTAGTTCCAAGAGCTCAAGCATAAAAATATCAAATCCAAGAAAACCACAAAATCCTAAATGAAAATCATGAACCCTCAATGCGTTCTTTGAATGGATTTTTCTTCAGCAATGTAAACATTTCTGAAAAAAACTATATAGTATACTGCATTTAGTTATTCAATCTCGACGATTTTTTAATCATAGATTATTATAAGTTCAAGACAAGCCGCTATGGTGAAATTGGTAGACACGCTGCTCTTAGGAAGCAGTGCTAGAGCATCTCGGTTCGAGTCCGAGTAGCGGCATACCATCTTCTAAAAAAGAGAAAAAGATCATATAATAAACTCAACTCCCAATTTCCATTTAAGAGACTCTTCTTTTCTTTTTTAATTTAAGATTTTTTATGATATTTGCAACCTTAGAACATATATTAACTCATATTTGCTTTTCAATCGTTTCAATCAGAATTACAATTTGGCTAATAAGCTTTTTTTTAGAAGATGAAATCGAACAACTATATGATTCATCTGAAAAGGGAATGATAGTTACTTTTTTTTGTCTAACAGGATTATTAGTTACCCGTTGGGTTTATTCGGGACATTTTCCACTAAGCGATTTATCAGAATCTTTAATCTTTCTTTCGTGGAGTTTCTCCCTTATTCATATAGTTCCGTTTTTAAAAAAAAAAAAAAATTATTTAAGCACAATAACCGGTTCAAGTGTTCTGTTGACCCAAGGCTTTGTTACTTCTGGTCTTTTAACTAAGATAGAACAATCTTCAATATTAGTACCTGCTCTTCAATCTGAATGGTTAATAATGCACGTAACTATGATGATAGTGGGCTATGCGTCTCTTTTATGTGGATCATTATTTTCAATAGCACTTCTAGTTATTACATTGAGAAAAAACAGAACAATTTTTTGTAAAAGGAATCCTTTGTTATTAGTAACTGAATATTTTTTCATTGGTGAAACCAAATACATGAATGAAAGAGCTAATCTTTTGTCAAATACTTCTTTTTTTTCTACTAAGAATTATTACAGGTGTCAATTGATTCAACAATTAGATTGTTGGAGTTATCGGGTTATTAGTCTAGGGTTTCTCTTTTTAACCGTAGGTATTCTTTCGGGAGCAGTGTGGGCTAACGAAGCGTGGGGATCGTATTGGAATTGGGACCCAAAAGAAACTTGGGCATTTATTACTTGGACCGTATTCGCGATTTATTTACATACCCGAACAACTAGAAAGACGCAGGGTTCCAACTCAGCAATTGTAGCCTTTATAGGCTTTCTTATAATTTGGATTTGCTATTTTGGGGTCAATTTATTAGGAATAGGGTTGCATAGTTATGGTTCATTTACATTAACATCAAACTGAATTCAAGAAAGGAATCTTTCGAATCTAACTGAGTCTAACATATATGTACTAAAAAACTTTAGTTGAACCAAGTGTGAATCAAATATTTTATTTTTTTATTTGATTCACACGGTTCGTGCTCATTGCCCATACGGGGTTAACATTTTAAAACTTTATGACGAGAAAAGCCTTCTTTTTTCATTCTACAACTAAAACAAAAAAAATTAAAAATTTTTAAATCATAGGTTTTTGTTTTAGTTATGAAAACAAAACTGTTTCTAAGAAAGAATTAGATAGAATAACTTCGACTTTGTCAACAGATAGTGAAAAAATGAAATCGGGGTACATACCAATACCGAGTATGGGTAAAAAAAGAGAAATTGAAAGAAATAACTCGCGCGGTCCAGAATCAACAAAAGAGTAATTTTGAATATTAAAGAACTTGTATCCATAGAAAATTTGTCGTGACATAGATAATGAATAAATAGGAGTTAATATCATTCCAATTGCCATTACAAAAGTAATTAATATTTTTGGCATTAAAAGAAATTTTTGGCTAGTAATTATTCCAAAGAATACTATTAATTCCGCAATAAAACCACTCATACCCGGTAGTGCAAGAGAAGCCATAGAAAAGCTACTAAACATCGTGAACATTTTTGGCATTTGGATAGCTATTCCGCCCATTTGGTCAAGGTAAACAAGGCGCAGTCTATCATAAGTGGTACCTGCCAAGAAAAAAAGCGCAGCACCAATAAATCCATGTGATATTATTTGTAAAAGAGCTCCATTAAGTCCCGTATCGGTTATCGACCCAATGCCTATAATTATGAAACCCATATGAGAGACGGAAGAATAAGCTATTCTTTTTTTTAAATTTCGTTGGCCAAGAGATGTTGAAGCTGCATAGATTATTTGTATTGTACCTACTATGACTAAACACGGCGAAAATAGAGAATGGGCGTGAGATAATAATTCCATATTGACCCGCACTAACCCATACGCTCCCATTTTTAATAAGATTCCGGCCAGAAGCATACACGTACTGTAATGTGCTTCTCCGTGGGTATCTGGTAACCATGTATGTAGCGGTATAATCGGCGATTTGACAGCAAAAGCAATAAAAAATCCAATGTAGAATATTATTTCCAAGGCTACAGGATATGACTGATTAGCTAACGTTTCAAAATTTAATGTTGGTTCATTGGAACCATATAAAGCGATACCCAAAACTCCCATTAAGAGAAAAATAGAACCCCCTGCCGTGTACAAAATAAATTTTGTAGCTGAGTATAGACGTTTTTTTCCTCCCCACATAGATAGAAGTATATAAACAGGAATTAATTCTAACTCCCACATGAGAAAAAAAAGTAAAAGATCCCGACAAGAAAATGATCCTATTTGACCACTGTACATTGCTAACATCAGGAAATGAAATAATCGAGAATCTCGAGTAACGGGCCAAGCTGCTAAAGTCGCTAAGGTAGTGATAAATCCAGTTAGTAAAATAAGTCCTATAGAAAGTCCGTCTATTCCTAATCTCCAATGGAAATCAAAAAAATGGATCCATTCATAATCCTCTGTTAGTTGAATTAATGGATTATCCATTTGACAATGATAGCAGAATGTATAAGTCGTTAGAAGTAGTTCTAATATACATATAAATATAGTATACTGACGAATGGCCTTATTTCCTCTATGGGGAAGAAAAAAGATTAAGGAACCACTAAATATTGGAAAAATTACAATTGTTGTTAACCAAGTAAAAAAATTCGTAGTAAATACAAGATATGCTTGGACCAGACAAACCTGTACTCAAACTAGTTTGAGTACAGGTTTGTCGGTAAAAAAATCAAATGGATTCAACTAAAATTGTCTCGAATATATCAATAAGCTAGACCCATACTTCGGGTTGTTTCATTAGATAAGTAAACTCGAACACTCAAGAACTCGGTTGGGCAGGCAGATTCACATCTTTTACAACCAACGCAGTCTTCTGTTCTTGGAGCAGAAGCTATTTGTTTAGCTTTACACCCGTCCCAGAGTATCATTTCTAATACATCGGTCGGGCAGGCTCGGACACATTGAGTACAGCCTATACACGTATCATAAATCTTTACTGAATGCGACATTTAATCTATACATTTTGAATGTCAGAAATTTTCGACCTAGTAAACTTATAAAAAACCTATATTTAGATACCAGATGAATCAACAAGTTATCAGAATTTTTCTAATCAATGTACGTACTTCTGAATTGGTTTATGACAAAGGTCCAAGATACTTTGATTTCATAGGTTTTTGTAACCACTATCATATCTTAATGCAGCAAACATACTAATTCTAATTACCTTCTGATTCTGAATATTGAAAGTAATATCACTAATACTAATTGTTCAACAAATTTGATTGGTTAATACGAGTTGATTTTCGGTTACGATAAATTAATGAAACAATAGCCAGTCCAATAGCTGCTTCAGCGGCTGCAATAGCTATAACAAAAATTGTGAAAATGTCCCCTTTTAATTGACGATTATCAAAAAAATTAGAAAATGTTACAAAATTTATATTAACCGCATTTAATATAAGTTCAAGACACATAAGAGCTCTAACCATATTTCGACTTGTGATCAATCCATAGATCCCAATAGAAAATAAATAAGCACTCAACACAAGTATATGTTCGAGCATCATTAACCAACTCCTTATCAATCTTATTCAATTGAATCTAAACACCAACTCAATCGAATCGATTGAATCACATATAACAAGTAGTCGACACGTGAATTGCTTATTTACTATTGACGGGCTACAACAATCGCACCTATTAAAGCAACTAAAAGAATTATTGAAACAAGTTCAAATGGAAGAAAAAAATCTGTTGATAAATGAACCCCAATTTGTTGATTATTAGTTATCAAATCTTGCTCTAGAATCTGGTTTGATTTTGTAGTCCAAATAATAGCATCCCATGACATATCTAGAATAGTACTAATTAGTGAAATAAAAAGAGTTGTACAAACTATCGAAGTAATTGCATCGCCAATATTCCAAAGATTTTCCTCTTTGGAATATTCTGAACCGTTCATGAACATCACAGCAAAAATAATTAAAACATTTATAGCCCCTACATAAATGAGTAACTGCGCAGCAGCTACAAAAAAAGAGTTCAATAGAAGATAGAATAATGATATACAAACAAGAACAAATCCCAGCGAAAAAGCAGAATAAATTGGGTTGGAAAGTAATACAACTCCTTGACCTCCTAAAATTAGACCCGATCCTAGAAAGACTAAAAGAAAATCATGTATTGGTCCAGATAAATTCATTTACAAAAAAAAATTGAAATTGAAATATTTCATGGCTTTATTGACCGTAGCAGGAAAAAAGAAGTGACTTCTTTTAATTTTTAATTAAATGCAATGTGAGTTGTTGTAATATAGTATTTATTATTCAAAGTACTTTCTCGTTTAATATCCTAAAGAATACTTTTATCTATTGTGAAACTAATTATTCTAATTCTAATCTAATATCTAATATAGAAACTATAATATAGAAAAGAAACAGATTTTCTATTAATACGTTGTTTAAAAGTTTGAATTGATCAAAGAAAGGATTCTTTTAGATGCAAATTAAGATGCAAATAAGACCCTGAACTTCTTTTTTAGTTTTTTGAATCACTGAATTAAATTGAAAGTTTTATAGATTTTGTATTTTAGGTAAATTTGAAATTGTTCGAATTGTGTAATCGTCACTTACTGATAGCGGTAACCGACCTAACGAAATTTGATTGTAATTCAACTCATGACGATCATAAGTAGAAAGTTCATATTCTTCAGTCATCGATAAACAATTTGTTGGACAATACTCAACACAATTACCACAAAATATACAGATTCCAAAATCAATACTGTAATTAAACAATCGTTTCTTTCGAATATTGGTTTCCAATTTCCAATCAACAACAGGTAGATCTATAGGGCATACACGAACACATACTTCACAAGCAATGCATTTATCAAATTCGAAGTGGATTCGGCCTCTGAAACGCTCGGGTGTAATCAGCTTTTCATAGGGATATTGAATGGTTATAGGTAAACGATTCGCGTGAGCTAAGGCAATCATGAAACCTTGACCAATATATCTGGTAGCTCGTACTGTTTGTTGACCGTAATTTATAAACTCGGTTACCATAGAAAACATGTCGTGAATATAGATAAATAAAAAAAGTTTTTATGCTTGTTTCTTTCTCTTGTTTGAGACAAGTTATGAATACAGAATATTATTCTACAATGAAAAAAGTTGGAACGAAGTTGTTAACAACAAATTACCTAGAGAAATAGGTAAAAGAAATTTCCATCCAAAACTTAATAGTTGGTCCATTCGCAGCCTTGGTAAAGTCCATCTTGTTGCAATAGAAATAAACAAGAACAAATAAGTTTTAGCTAGTGTAATAAGTATACCAATTATTGTTCCAAACACTTTACCCGTTTTAGTGATGTCAAAAAACTTAGGAATGAATTCGTATGCAATAGAAAGATTCCAACCTCCTAGGTAAAGAACTGTTATAAATAATGAAGAAACTAGTAGATTTAGATACGAAGCAATGTAAAATAAACCAAATTTGATACCCGAATATTCCGTTTGATAACCCGCCACTAATTCTTCTTCTGCTTCTGGTAAATCAAAAGGCAATCTCTCACACTCCGCTAGAGAAGAACTTAGAAAAATGCTAAACCCTATGGGTTGACGCCATATATTCCACCCCCAAAAACCGTATTTTGATTGGGCTTCAACTATATCAACTGTACTTGGACTGTTAGATAATCATAGTCGATGATACCAACAATGTTCACATCGCTATTACAGAACCGTACATGAGATTTTTACCTCATACGGCTCCTCAGAGGTCACAAATAAATTTAAGGTAACGGTATCTCGCTATTATTTATCTTTTTCTGGAAGAAATCTGTCTTAAAGTAAAGCTTCCAAATTATACCAACGAAATTCTGTTTGCTATACTTAAAAAATATATTTTAAATAATATATATTTCAAAAGCGCTTCTGAATTGATCTTATCTTTTTTGAATCAAAAAAGTGTAATTTTTTTGTTGATAAATAATCCAATCCTTTAATAAAAGACTGTTTAAAATATTTTTATATTTTATACCAATAGTGCATAGATTTTTCAACCTGTTTTTTTTTTTCAACCTGTTTTTTTCAATTTACGAAAAAGGATTAGACCTTACATTTTAATTCAAAATTCATAACAAGAGTTCCCTCTTTCGAACTAAAATAAATATATATATGAAAAAGACTCAAAAAAAGACCCCCTCTTTTTTTTTTTTTATTTCGTTCCTATTCTCCTTTCTTCCATAACTCGTAAAAGGGCTTAAACTTTAACCAAAATAAAAGATTATCTCGTTCGTGATAGTTATTTATTTAATCAGTGAATAGGAGCATACTTTGGATCGGAATTGTGGGGAATACTTCTTGAGTGTTTCTACCAACCTAAAGCCCCAATTGAATTTCTTTTTCTATACAAAAACCCCCTTTTGGGGGTAACTTATGAAATCCGTATTATCAACCCTTTACGAAACCTTTGTGTATTTTAGTCTTCCTAATCATCCACTCGTTTTTTGTTCAACCAACCCACCCTTATGTTAAATGTTAATAGACGTGTCGTAATAGATAAAAAAAAAAAAATATTGCGGGGTTGGTCGTTTGAACCCGCTTCAAGTAAACATCCTTAAGTAATGAATCTTGGGGTAAACAGCCTCTACTGCTTATGCTTACTTAAATTAATCCTTGTACGTAGGAAATGAGACTTAAACCTTTTTTACTGCAAATTTTTAAGCTGTTTTCGTTCACCCATATAACTATCTGCTTTAAGCCATCAACCAAAATAAAAAAGAATGAATAAAAAAATGTCCATTTAACCCTTTTTTAAGCCTAAGAAAAAAAAATAGAGAGGAAATTTTGTGTCTCAACGAATCACACGTAGAGATATTGATAATACACACAGAGCTAATGGTATTTCATAACTAATTGATTGAGCAGTAGCCCTTAGACCACCTAAAAAGGAATATTTATTATTTGAGCCATATCCCGACATAAGAAGTCCAATAGGAGCAACACTTGAAATGGCGATCCATAAAAAAACGCCAATAGTAAGATCGGATAGAACAAAGTGATAGCCAAATGGAATTACTGAATAGCTTAGTAAAACGGATATCACTGCTATCGATGGTCCGATACTGAATAAACGGGCATCTCCCCTAGATGGAAGAAGATTTTCTTTGAAAAGTAATTTTACACCATCCGCTAGGGCTTGAAGAATTCCTAAAGGGCCAGCATATTCGGGTCCAATACGTTGTTGTATTCCTGCAGATATTTCTCTTTCTAACCAAACAATCACCAGTACACCTATCGTGATTCCTAATACAAGACCTAAAATAGGGATAAGTATCCATAGGATTTCATAGATCCCTTTTAAGGATTCCAATCTGAAAAAGGGATTAATCGATTGTATTTCAGTTGTATCCATTATTATTTTAATCATTTTAACGATCAACTTCTCCCATAATGATATCTATACTACCTAGTATTGTCATAATATCAGCCAATTTCATTCTTTTAACTAACTGAGGAAGAATTTGCAAATTGATAAACCCTGGTGGACGTATTTTCCATCTCCATGGAAAAACGCCCGGATCTCCTATCAAAAAAATTCCCAATTCGCCTTTTGGGGCCTCGACTCTAACATAAAGTTCTTGTTTAGACAACTCAAAGGCTGGAGAGGGTTTTTTACTAATAAACCGATATTCAAAATCATTCCAGTCGAAATCTTTTACTATATCAAAGCGTCGGATTTCCAAATTTTCATAGGGCCCCCCCGGAATTCCTTCTAAAGCCTGTTGTATAATTTTTACGGATTCTGTCATTTCACTGATTCGTACTAAATAACGAGCTAATGAATCGCCCTCTTTTTGCCATTGAACTTCCCAATCCAATTCGTAATAACACTCATACTGATCAACTTTACGAAGATCCCATTGTATTCCGGAAGCTCGTAGCATGGGTCCTGATAAACCCCAATTTAGTGCTTCTTCCCCGGTAACAACTCCTACACCCTCAACTCGTTTTAAAAAAATAGGATTGCGTGTAATAAGCTTTTGATATTCAGTAACCGCTGTTAAAAAGTAATCGCAAAAATCCAAACATTTATCTATCCATCCATAAGGAAGATCCGCAGCTACTCCTCCAATCCGAAAAAAATTATGCATCATTCGCATACCGGTAGCAGCTTCAAACAGGTCATATATCAATTCTCTTTCTCGAAAAGTATAGAAGAAAGGCGTCTGTGCACCAATATCTGCCATAAAGGGACCAAGCCATAATAAATGGGAAGCTATCCGACTTAACTCCAACATAATGACTCGGATATAGCTAGCTCTTTTAGGTACTTGAATATTACCTAATTGTTCAGGCCCGTTTACGGTTATTGCTTCTGTGAACATAGTAGCTAAATAATCCCATCGGGTTACGTAGGGCAAATATTGTATAATTGTTCGGTTTTCAGCAATTTTCTCCATCCCTCTGTGTAAATAACCTAATATTGGTTCACAATCAACAACATCTTCACCATCTAGAGTAACAATGAGTCGAAGAACACCATGCATTGATGGGTGTTGCGGTCCCATATTGACTCTCATTAAGTCTTTTCTTGTCCCTGGTACATTCATAAGTTTTTTAACGATTCATTCTTCCATGAATTGCTGAAAATTAAAAGAAATTAATCATAATTTAAAATTTAACCAAATAAACTAAGTACTAAAAACGAAAAGCTGCGGCTTTTACAATTAACGAGTTTTTATCTCTCGAATATTCAACTGACCAATTAATTGTTTATAACGTACTGTATTTTTTTTTGACAAATAAGCCAACAGTCGTTGACGTTTTCCCAATATTTTTCGTAAACCTCTCTGAGATAAATAGTCTTTTTTGTGTAGTTCCAAATGTGAAGTAAGTCTCTGGATCCTATTGGTAAACCAGAATACTTGAAATTCAACAGAACCCCTATTTTCGTCTTCCGAAATGAGTGTATTTTTTAACATTCAAAATTCTCCCCTCGCACCTTACAAATATGTATTTTACCAAATGAGTAATAATAATGTTATTAATTTTAATGGAGTATAGTATATGCGTGAATTTCTTTATTAACTCCTACATTTATTAATTCATATTAATCAATATGGTTTGAAATGAAATTTGATTCCGATAGGGGAATATAGAAATGTGGTACATTTTTCGATTCAAAAAAGTATATAATTTAGTCCTAAAATGATTAAGATTCTGGTAATTTATTTTTAGGTCAAATTTATATCTTATTGTTTTTAGTATCTATATTTTAATGGGATGTAAGATGGGATGTAAGATAGGTCATGTCATGTTTGAATCTGTTTCCTTTCATAGACCCTCTATCCTCAAAGATATAGATGAAAGGTGTACTATCAATCACTTTTCAACCACGGGTACATCTGTAGCTTTAAAATACCGAAACGGCTACCGTTCGTGGTATCAAAACAATACCGATTCAGACAAGCTAAATCTTCTAATCGATAATTGGGCCAAAGAAAATTTTTTAAGTTAATTAATTCATTTTTTTCTGTATCAAGGTCTTTCTCTTTGTTCAACAATTGACTAGGGTTGTTTCTGGTCCAAAAAAACGAAGGTATCTCAACAAGATTTCTATTTTGAGTCTTTGAATTGAAACAAATTAGAATTCTGAACTTTCTACGACGTCTAGACGATAAAATATTTTCAGGAACAAGAAAATCCAAATAATTTGTATCGATATATTCTTCTTCTCCGTATGCTTGATCAGTTTGATGCTTACTTGTATGAACCAAGGAAATATCTAAGGTTTTATACATAATAAATTGCCCATTATTTTTTACAGACAGACGGGCGGGTTCAATAATCAATGCTCCCTTTTTGATCAATTCTGTAAGACTTAAATTCTTATCAATCAGCATTATATCCAAACTCATTTCTGTTCTTTGAATCGAAAATATAGAAATTTTTCTTGGATTTTTCAGTCTAAGCAAGAGACAATAGATTTTTATATTTTTGGTCATTCTTTGATTTAAAGCATTGCCCCAGCGTAATTGAAAAAGAAGATAACGTTTCAGAAAAAAATCCAGTTCGGCTTCTGTCTTACTTTTGTATTGTTTTTTCTTTTTAGCCTTTTTTATTTGTGATACTGCATAATTTTCTTCAACCTGCTTTTCTTGTTTTCTTGGGAGAAAGGACCCAAGATTTCCTGGATTTTTTTGTGTATCTGATCCAGGATCTCTTCCTCTTTTGGATATTTCTTTTTCTTTTTGATTTTTATTCTTTATGTTTTTATTTGATGATATAACACATCCTTTTCGATCGATATTTTTCTTTTCCCCAGCAGCATTTTCATTTAAATTGCAAATAAATACTTTACTTGGGATAACCCACGGTTTTTTTTTATATAGATTATAAAAAAGTAGGAATTCTGGAAAGAACCAAAATTCCAAACCTGAGATGGGACGATTTATTATTTTTTCATTCATTCCCATCCAATCCAAAAAAGGGTTTTTTGGACTTCGAGAGCTTATTTTCGGATTTGGATTTTTCAAAAGTGTAAGGTAAAAAAGGCTGTTTTTATTATTTATTTGATAATTCTTACTATCACTATCAAGTTGATTTTGATTGCTCCTGGTATTGATCTTGAACCAAGTCTCAAAATCAACTTTTTCTATAAAATAAAAATTGAGAATTTTCCAATTTAAAATTTTTCTATCATAATCCTTTTTTCTATATCTAATATCGTTCGTTCTCAGGATAGGATTTTTTTCTAATCTATTAAAAGGTTTATGTTTATATGTGTTAGAATCAGAAAAAAATTCTGGGTTCTTAGTTACCTTTACCTTTTGTTCAAAGGGTGATTCATAACTAAACGGGTTTCTACTTTTTTCATAATTAATATATTGATATGATAGAAGGTCATGTTTATAGTTTTTTTTAAAATTAGTTTTTTGATTCAATAATAAATATACTTCCGAATTTTTTTGTTTTTTCGAATGAATTAATTCATCCTTTTCAGCCAAATTCAATTTGTAATTTTTATTTTGAACTTTATTATGTTGGTTAATTTTATTTCGCCAGTTTGCTGATATCAATTTAGACCACCTAATTGCGGATAAATCATATTGATAATGTTCTTTTAACCAACCTTTCCACGAATCCGTTGGATAATTTGTAAATTTATTATAATTAAATTCAGAATTCAGTAATCCCTGTCTTTCGAAAAAGTGTTTTATTTTATTCTTAATAAAAAAATGCGTCCTGCGGTAATGAAAACCAGATCTTAATTTATACAAGTTAATAGCTTGAGTTTGTGATAATTTATAAAATAAATATGCTTGAGACAAATAAGATAAGTCATAAAAAAGATGTGAATTTTTCTTATTATTATTTTTAATAGTAGCAACCGATTTTTTAATATTTGAAATAAAGTAAATTGTTTTTTTATTAATTCTTTCGTAAGTTGTTTCGTTAATGGCTCTATCCCTATTTTTTTTTTTTGATTCAATAAAAGATTGTATATTGAGTCTGGAAATTTTAATGATAAATAAAAAAATATTTATGTATAGTTTTTCGACAAAAATTTTTCTAAAAGAATCTAATTTCGAGATTAATCGGTCATTTCGTTTTTTTACTAATTTACCAATTGTTTTGGAAAATTCGAATTTATTAATATTAGAACTTATTTTGTTAGAACTAATATAGATTCGAGGATTTTTTTTTTTTTTTACTTTGTCTATTTTATTTCTAATTGTGCTTGTTCTATTAGCGATCTTTTTTTTTTTTTYTGTTAGAAAAGAGTTTGTCGAATGTGGAAATTTATTTTGACTAAAGGATTCATGAATTTTCTCATTGCTGATTAGCGAATCTTTTTTGCCTGTATTTTCGTTCGAATCATATACTTTTTTTAATCCCAATAATCTAATTGGATTTAATTTTGAAAGTTCTTTTATTAGGTTTTTTATAAATAAAAAAATTTCGACAAAACATCTTTTTATTTCTTTTCCAATTGTTACAAATATTTTAGTTTTTTCCTTGAAAACTTTTAAAAATAGAAAATATATCTTTTTGAATTTTACAAGTTTTATTTCCAGTTCCCTAATAACAGGCTTAAAAAAGTCAACAAAGGAAGACCTCTTTCGGGGAGAACCAAAAGGCAGGTTTGTTTCCATTCCCCAAACTGTTAAAAAATAAAAGGGTATTTTTTGTTTTTTCTTTAAATAGTTATCAGACAGTTGTAGTTTAGATTTATGCCAGGGTTTCAGACAAAAAGGAAATAGAATTTTTATCTGAATACCGTCTGTCAACCAATTTTTTGGAAATTCGGTTTCTGATAATTGAACACCATTATAGGTACATTTAATATGCATTTCTCGATTCCATTCCTGGAGGTCTTCAGACCATTCGGGAAATTGTAATAATAAGATACGTCCAATATTTTTTACTATTATGTAAAAAGGTAAGAAAATATATTTTCTAAGAACTGATTGTGTTATTAGCATACAACCTCTTATTACTTGGGCGAATGGAATAGTATCCCAGGCTTCTGCTAGCTGTATCCGTGCGTGTTCTTTTCTTTTTTTATCCTCTTGTTTATCCTCTTCTTTTTTTTCTTCTTTTTTATACCCCAAAAATTTCAAGTTGATATTGGTTTGTATCCAGTTTTGAAAAAAAAGTTTAATTGGTCGGGGTATATAAAACCCAAAAATGGGGACCTTTTTTATCCTGTCCAAAAAAAGTAGAGAATGCACATTTGCTTGAAGAAGTTCCCAAATAATAATTTTACGTCTTTGAGCACGTATAGAACCTTTAATTATTCCTCTTCGGAAATCAGATTGTTGCGAATAGCGGATCAAAGCAACCTCGTTTTGTTGATCGGTAGTATTGGGATCTCTATTAGTAGGATCATCGGTTTCCTTGTTAGCAGTAAAAATGACTACACGCTTCGCTTTTCTTGACCGAATTTGATGATCAATGGTCATGTTTTCTTGATATTCTCCTGATTGTTGTTCTAATTCGGTTATTAAATTATATGACCAACGAGGGAGTTTTTTGCTGATTTTTTTT